TAATTCTCAATCGAACAATACTAGAATCACGTTCTGTACATCACGCTCTGTAGGATTTGAACCTACGACATCGGGTTTTGGAGACCCGCGTTCTACCGAACTGAACTAAGAGCGCTTTCTTTTCATAAATTATTTTATATGATCCCAATACATCTTGCATGCATATACTATATCAATATATCAATTATATATTATCTATATATATACATATAGATATTCAGTATGTATGTCCAATTAGAATTCGTCTTCAATTGGTCTCATTTTATTGCTCATATTTTATTTCTCATATAATAAAAAATATCATATGATAAGGAATAGTTAGGGATAGGGATGACAGGATTTGAACCCGTGACATTTTGTACCCAAAACAAACGCGCTACCAAGCTGCGCTACATCCCTTTCCATTTGTTTATAGTGTTATTGTAAAGAATCTTTGTCTTGTTTTCCACATTTTTCTTTTCTATGTTGATATATATATTAATTATTCTGCCATTTTTTGAGTTTCCTATATTATAATATACAATAGAATATGAAAAATAATATACAATAGAATATGAAAAAGAAAAGAATATTCTAAAAATAAATAATATATATAGAATAAAAATAGAATAAAATTAAAAAAATACTTAAATTAAAAGGAGGATTTGAAATGCGAGATCTAAAAACATATCTTTCCGTGGCACCGGTAGTAAGTACTCTATGGTTCGGGGTTTTGGCGGGCCTCTTGATAGAGATCAATCGTTTTTTTCCAGATGCATTGATATTTCCCTTTTTTTCTTTTTAGTTATTGAAATGGGAAGGGATGAAAAAGATTATAGATCCAATTAAGTATATGTAATTAATCTCTTCTTCTTTATTTCTTCTTTTTTAGAATTATAATAGAATAAGTTAGAAAAGATAAAGAATAGAATATTAAAGGGTAAATTAGGCCTCATTTAAATTCGGAATCTGGTCCAGGCTTCAATGGAATTGAATTAATAATTCAATTCCATTTCTATTAATAATAGAGTGAAACCAGAAATCAAAACGTAATGCCTAGGATGGGGAAAAAATAGCATAGCATATAAAATACTTTAACAAATTGAAATACTGCATTTATTGTAATTTGAAACGAAATATAGTTCGAAATCATTGCATTATTTTTGTACTATATTAATATTTAATATTAATTGGAGTGAAATCTTTCAAAATTTTATTTCGAATTTTGAATTTCTATATTTTTTCGTTTTTTCTTTTTCTTAGATTCGAATCCGAAAATAGAAGAGTTAAGTGAATGAAAAACCCAAAGGAGGTTCATGGCCAAGGGTAAAGATATTCGAGTAACTGTTATTTTGGAGTGTACCGGTTGTGATAAAAAGAGTGTTAATAAGGAATCAACGGGTATTTCTAGATATATTACTCAAAAGAATCGACACAATACGCCTAGTCGATTGGAATTGAGAAAATTTTGTCCGCACTGTTGCAAACATATAATTCATGCAGAAATAAAGAAATAGAGAAAATGGATCGCTTGTGTGTTACCCTCCCAACCAAAGAACATACCGTGTAAAATGATCTATTTATTGTATATATACAATAAATCTATAATTTATAGTTGAATTTTATACATATATCCTTATATAAAAACAATTTTATACATATATCCTTATATAAAAACATATATTAAAAAAAAAAGTAAGAATAAAAAAAACAAATCCTGTAATAAATGTTATTTTTGGAATAGGAATAAAACCATGGAAAAATCTAAGCGACTCTTTCTTAAATCCAAGCGATCTTTTCGTAGGCGTTTGCCCCCGATCCAATCGGGGGACCGAATTGATTATAAAAACATGGGTTTAATTAGTCGATTTATTAGTGAACAGGGAAAAATATTATCCAGACGCGTAAATAGATTCACCTTAAAACAACAACGATTAATTACGATTGCTATAAAACAAGCTCGTATTTTATCTTCGTTACCTTTTCTTAATAATGAAAAACAATTTGAAAAAAGCAAGTCGACCGCTAGAACTACTACTTTAAAAAAAAATAGAATAAAAAAAAATAGAATAAAAAAAATAGAAATTCAAAATTCGAAATAAAATTGGAATTTAGATTCAAACAAAACATGGATTGATGTTTTGTTTGAAAACAACAGTAATTCAATTTGGGTTGTTATGTTGTAAGAAACAAGATAATCGGTGACGAATAATAATTTTTTTAAGCATGGTTGTTTATTTTGACAGCTTTTATCCTAATAACATATGAATTTTTATCATATGATAAAGCTGTCAAAATAAACAAATTTTTATTCTATACCTTCTCAGAGTACAATCTCGGACGATTTTTGGTTTTTATGATATCGTTGGCAATCATAAAAAGACAATTCTCTTTTAATATAGCTATTTGTGCAACTATTTTACGATTAAGAAGCAATTCCTTCATGTATAGATTATATATTAAATTACTGTAAATATAATATACTTTTTGATTCTTGCGAATTACTGCATTTATTCGGCTAATCCATAAACCACGAAAATCTCTTTTTTTCCTATCTCTATCCTGATGAGCCGAAACCAAAGCTTTAATTTTCTGTTGAGTAATAGTTCGAGTAAGTCTTGAATGAGCTCCGCGAAAGCTTGATGTAAATAAACGAATTTTTGTCCTCCGTTTGCGAGCTATATATCCTCGTTTAATTCTGGTCATTGAATAAATGAGATTTTGATGAATAACTATTTGTTGAATTTTTTTAAGTTATTCTTTTCTACTTCCTAGTCTATTAATAACAAAAATGGATTCTTCCAATGTATAAAAAAAAAAATTCTAATGGCTCTTGCTACTATAACCTCCCCAACCACGATTTTTTTTCTAAATATTGAACCTCAAAATCACAAATTGCATTGATACTAGGTATCAAAAAACATAGTCATAGTAAATGAAATAGGACCTAGATGAAAAAAATGGTGGGTTCCATCGTTTCTATGATTTTTTTATAAACGAACAGGTCCTCTCTATACACCGGAGCCTTTTTTCTTTTCATTTTTCTATTCATTTAATTAATGTTATTGTTAACTTGTACAGTTCACACTATTTGGCTCTACCCATCTAATATCTAGTAAATAGGTTTTCACAACGAAATCTAGTTATACAGTAACGGCATTTTAGTATGAAATTTTGCTGGGTAGCTGACCCTCTTATTCCGTTCTTTCCAAATGAATTAAGGACATAATTTATCTTTAGTTGAAATAGTATTTTCTCCGCTTAATGGGTAACTTAGCTATTTGTTACCAATGTAAAGTTTTTGTAATCTTAAATTGCAATTTAAGGTTATTGGGTTTCCACCAATCCAAACCATAAATTTTATACATGATAGAAGAATTTATATATTCTTAATATATATATTAAGTTAAGATAGTGTGAATGGAATTTTTCCATTCACACTATCTTAACCGATCGCCAATACTTAAAAAATGAAATTGGTTTTTTCTTGTTATATGATCTGAACGAGTCGCACATACACCCTGGTACACGTTCCTCGGCGCTGAGGGCATCCCCGAAGAGCTGGGGATTTTGTGACGTTGCGAATTGGCTGTCTTGTGTTTCTAATAAGTTGTTTCATAGTTGGCATGGTGAGTTGTATATCTATCTATATATATAATGAACGGGTTTAGATCAATCCTAACCCGATGATTCTGAATTATTTATATTAATAAGTTAATTTATAGATATATTATATTAAATTTAAAGTAAGAGGATTAAAAAATGAAATTGCAAATCCTGTATTTTTTAGAAGAATTCTTGCTACTAATTTATTATTCAACTGCTACAAGATCCACAATTCCATGAGCTTGGGCTTCTGCTGCTGACATAAAAACATCTCTTTCCATGTCTTCGGATATAACCCATAAAGGTTTGCTCGTTCTTTGCACATAAACCCTTGTGATAGTTTCACGCAGTTTCAGTAGTTCTTCTGCTTCCAGGATAAATTCTCCCGCTTGTGCCTCATAAAAAGAACTAGCGGGTTGGTGGATCATTACCCTGATTATATAACTTAATAAGTGTTTCCCTTATCTTGATAAAGATTTTGATAAGGATTTCTCCTATATTGGTAAAGATTTTCTTTATTCCCCAAACAAAGGTAAAAGGGATAAATACAAATAAGAAAATAAATGAGCAAAAATAAGATTTAATAACCGTACAAGCATTTTCTGCGTATTAATGCATACGGCTTTTCCAAGTATGCAATTCATTTTTTTTCCTCTATGGATAGAGTCTTTTTTCTTCTATGAATTTTCTCTCCGTTTATGAATTTTTTCTTGGATGGAAGAAAAGAAAAAAGAAGTACAAAATCGATTGGGTCTTTTGGATCCAGATCCTTAAATAATGAACAATACAATAACCAACTTTCTTTTTTATTTTGGAATCTATTTTAAAATACTATGATGGTTCCGTTGTTTTTTTTATTTCATTTTGTTTGTTATTCAACAATCCGAAAGTTTCTTTTTTTCATATTTTACGTTTTCTTTTAATTAAAATAAAAATTGTTAAAAATTTTCTGGTATGAAAAAACAAAAAAGTCTGTGACACTAAAGTTAAACTAAGTTACTGATAAATCAGATAAAATTGTAAATACCCTCTTTTTCATACTACTCTTTCTATATATAATCGAATGGTTAAAAAAACAAAAATTTGTATATGGAATTCGAAATACCATGCTTTTTTTACTTATAAATAAAATGTTTTAATGGCGAAGGTATAGTCTTTGTATATATATATATTTTCTATTTTTTCTCAAAAAAAGAAATATATATATTTTCTCAAATAAAAGAATCATTGGCGCCAAGCGTGAGGGAATGCTAAACGTTTGGTAATTTCCCCTCCTGCCAAAATAAAGGATCCCATTGAAGCGGCTAATCCCATACATACTGTCTGTACATCTGGTTGTACAAATTGCATAGTATCATAAATAGCTATTCCGGGTATTACCCATCCCCCCGGAGAATTTATAAACAGATACAAATCTTTATTATCGTTCTCTATACTGAGATATACCATAAGACCGATAAGTTGATTAGATATTTCACTCTCAACCTCTTGACCTAAAAAAAGTAATCTTTCTCGATAAAGTCGATTGATTAGGATTCCATTTTTTTCCTTAAGAGCCGTACATGCACCTTTTGATGCATACAGTTCACCAAAAACTATATAAGCAAAAAGAAATCAATGTGTCGATTTTCATTTTAATCTCTTTCTCTTTTTATAATGGACTTCTTCGAACTTTTAAAGAAAAATAATAATATACTCAATTTATTGAACTAACTTCTCATTGATGTATTGCTTTCATCGAGATCTAATCTCAATCACAATGTAATTTTCTTGTTTCTGAATAGACTTTTTCAATTCTTTTAGGTTTCTTTTCTACTCTGAGTAAAGATCTGCCCGATTTGGATTTGTACATATAGAACAAATATTACAATACTATGTCTTTTTGTTATAACTTCTTTCTTTTCTGAACTTCTTATTTAATGTTTTCTGTAAAATATATGATATTATAGAAGTGGTGATCATAGATATATTACCAATTGGTTTTTTCTAAACAGAGCCTGGGTACTTTATTTTATTGGTCCAACGAAGCCAACCATAAATTATTCATAGTTTTGAATAATAATCTGGATACCCCCTCTACTCTAAAAAGCAATAAATCGATAGAATTGTACTTCATTACACTTCACGCTCCAAATTTTTTATGATTCAACAATTCTCTTTTGGGGGTGAAAGAGAGGATATCTCGATCGGGGGAGAAAACGGGGAAATTCCATATCACCTACTATATCTGACAAGTCGCACTATATATCAACCCAAGATGGATCTTCTTCCCCAGGGCTTCGAAAGGGTACTTTTGGAACACCAATGGGCATAAAATGGAGAAATAATAAAGTCATATATCTCACTTTAGTGTGGAAACGTAAGAATTAGCTTATCGTGTTCAAAATGATTTACTCGTGTTATATTCTATTTTTCTAAATTATAAATAAATAAAAAAGGAATACTAAATAAAGTTGTTACGAATGGGTCCTTTGGGGTGATAAAAGAGTATGGCTGCATTTATTTATTTAAATATTCATAGAGAAAGTTGTCAACCCCTCTCGTCTTCCCCCCATTGCGTATTGTTACTTATCGGATATAGAATAAATCTGTTTCTTTTTATTTTTAAAAATAGGATTGTTCCATTATTAATAAAAAACTAGAACCAATTTTAATCCTTTTTCTGAGATAATCTACTGAAAGGCTAGAGTCCATAGTATAATTTTTTGTAGTGCAATAAAGTTACATAGTGTCTATTTTTTTTTTGTTGATATAAGGGGTATTTTCATGGGTTTACCTTGGTATCGTGTTCATACTGTTGTATTAAATGATCCGGGCCGTTTGCTTTCTGTTCATATAATGCACACAGCTCTGGTTGCTGGTTGGGCCGGTTCGATGGCTCTATATGAATTAGCAGTTTTTGACCCCTCTGATCCTGTTCTTGATCCAATGTGGAGACAGGGTATGTTCGTTATACCTTTCATGACTCGTTTAGGAATAACTAATTCGTGGGGTGGTTGGAATATCACAGGAGGGACTATCACGAATCCGGGTATTTGGAGTTACGAAGGTGTGGCCGGAGCCCATATTGTGTTTTCGGGCTTGTGCTTTTTAGCAGCTATTTGGCATTGGGTTTATTGGGATCTAGAAATATTTTGTGATGAACGTACTGGAAAACCTTCCTTAGATTTGCCCAAAATTTTTGGAATTCATTTATTTCTTGCAGGAGTGGCTTGTTTTGGTTTTGGCGCATTTCATGTAACAGGATTGTATGGTCCTGGAATTTGGGTGTCTGATCCTTATGGACTAACTGGAAGGATACAATCTGTAAATCCCGCGTGGGGTGTGGAAGGTTTTGATCCTTTTGTTCCTGGGGGGATAGCTTCTCATCATATTGCAGCAGGAACGTTGGGCATATTAGCGGGTCTTTTCCATCTTAGTGTGCGTCCGCCCCAACGTCTATATAAAGGATTACGTATGGGAAATATTGAAACCGTCCTTTCCAGTAGTATTGCTGCTGTGTTTTTTGCAGCTTTTGTCGTTGCTGGAACTATGTGGTATGGTTCAGCAACAACCCCCATTGAATTATTTGGTCCTACCCGCTATCAATGGGATCAGGGATACTTCCAGCAAGAAATATATCGAAGAGTTGGTGCTGGACTAGCCGAAAATAAAAGTTTATCAGAAGCTTGGTCTAAAATTCCCGAAAAATTAGCTTTTTATGATTACATTGGTAATAATCCAGCAAAAGGGGGGTTATTTAGAGCGGGCTCAATGGACAATGGAGATGGAATAGCCGTCGGTTGGTTAGGACATCCCATCTTTAGAGATAAAGAGGGGCGTGAACTTTTTGTACGTCGTATGCCTACTTTTTTTGAAACATTTCCTGTTGTTTTGGTGGACGGGGACGGGATTGTTAGAGCTGATGTTCCTTTTCGAAGGGCAGAATCGAAATATAGTGTCGAACAAGTAGGTGTAACTGTTGAGTTCTATGGTGGCGAACTTAATGGAGTCAGTTATAGTGATCCCGCTACTGTGAAAAAATATGCTAGACGTGCTCAATTGGGTGAAATTTTTGAATTAGATCGTGCTACTTTGAAATCAGATGGTGTTTTTCGTAGCAGTCCAAGGGGTTGGTTTACTTTTGGACATGCTTCATTTGCTCTGCTATTCTTTTTCGGACACATTTGGCATGGTGCTAGAACTTTGTTTAGAGATGTTTTTGCCGGTATCGACCCAGATTTAGATGCTCAAGTAGAATTTGGAGCATTCCAAAAACTTGGAGATCCAACTACAAGAAGACAGGTAGTCTGATAGAACATTCTTTTGTTGCTTTTCGACTTTTTTTTTACGATTTTTAATTTCACATAGAGAACTAGATAAATTTTGATGCATTTACTCCGGTTCTTTCTTTTTTATCTGGGAAATGCGCCCCAATAAACAGGTATGAAAGCTATAATTGTAAACCACGATCAAATCTATGGAAGCATTGGTTTATACATTCCTCTTAGTCTCGACTTTAGGAATTCTTTTTTTCGCTATCTTTTTTAGAGAACCCCCTAAAGTTCCAACGAAAAAGACGAAATAATTTTTATTATCTTAGTTGAAGTAATGAGCCCCCAATATGGGGGCTCATTACTTCAACTAGTCTCCATGTTCTTCGAATGGATCTCTTAGTTGTTGAGAGGGTTGCCCAAAAGCAGTATATAAGGCATACCCAGTAAAACTTACAAGTAAACCAGATATAGAGATGGCAATTAGGGTTGCTGTTTCCATTATTCTAATTATAAAGTTTCAAGATCATAATAGATCTATAGGATAAGATCTTTATATTTACATCGGAATGGTATACAAAGTCAACAGATCTCAATGAATAAAAAATCGTATTTATGGCTACGCAAACCGTTGAGGATAATTCTAGATCTGGTCCAAGACGAACTGTTGTAGGGGATTTATTGAAACCATTAAATTCAGAATATGGTAAAGTAGCTCCGGGGTGGGGAACTACCCCCTTGATGGGTGTTGCAATGGCTCTATTTGCGATATTTTTATCTATTATTTTGGAGATTTACAATTCGTCCATTTTACTGGACGGAATTTCTATTAATTAGATTTACGAGAATAGAGTAATTAGCTTTTCAATAGAAAGGAAAGTTAAGCATTTAGGTTTCTTATTGTTTGTTAGCCTATTCCATTTTTATTTGGTAGTTTGATCGTGGAATTTCTTTGTTTCTGTATTTCCGGAATATGAGTGTGTGACTTGTTTTAATTGATCTTATTGATAGTACAGAACATAAAATGGATCTGTCATCTTGATAGAGATGGTTTTATCCCGTCAGATATTTATTCTAGTATCTGGAGCACGGAATATAGAAAATTTCTAAAAATATTAGAACTATGATTCATACTAAATATTTAGACCCCGTAATCGGACTTAAAAAACTTTTCAAAGAGTTATAAAACTAGAACCCATTTTCATCCTTTAAAATAAAACTTCCGGAACTTACCTTTATTTGGATCAAAGGACAAACGTTTTTTTGGATTTTTTCATTATGTCTATTCATTGAATAAGTGATGATCCAGCAATTCTTACTCAGGGGATTTTTGGACTTCGATTAAAGGTTTTTTTGAATCATCGTGGTTATAGTATGAATCTGATGTTTTTTTAATTGATTCGTATGGTCCTAACAAGAGAATTCCTATCAATAATAAAAATTTAATAATAATAATTTAATAATAATAAAGAAGAAAGCAGTAAAATCACATTACACATAAAAAAATGAAGTAAGTAATAGAATATTCAAGAGGCCCGAAAAGATCAAGATAAAGACAAGAGAGCCGACTTGAGATTTTGGCATTATAACCCAAAATAATAGCTTTCGGATTTCCATTTTTTCTTATCGTCAGAGAAAATTAGAATCATAGGATTAAATCAAGATTTCTATTACAAATACCTGTTTTCGTTACAACCAGTGTATTTGGGTATTTTTGTTTGAGCCGTACGAGATGAAATTCTCATATACGGTTCTCCGGGGGGGTTCCATTGGTTTACCTATCTCAATAAAGTCTATGATTGGTTCGAAGAACGTCTTGAGATTCAAGCGATTGCCGATGATATAACTAGTAAATATGTTCCTCCTCATGTGAATATATTTTATTGTTTAGGAGGAATTACACTTACTTGTTTTTTAGTCCAAGTAGCAACGGGATTTGCTATGACTTTTTATTATCGTCCGACCGTTACTGAAGCTTTTGCTTCTGTTCAATATATAATGACTGAGGCTAACTTTGGTTGGTTAATTCGATCAGTTCATCGATGGTCGGCAAGTATGATGGTCTTAATGATGATTCTACACGTATTTCGTGTGTATCTCACAGGTGGTTTTAAAAAACCTCGTGAATTAACTTGGGTTACGGGTGTAGTTTTGGCTGTATT